TCCTATCCATTAGACAATGGACGCCGTTCATTCCGATTTTTTCGTATTTTGATTTTTCTTGAATTGAAAACAAAAAAATAGGATTATATGTGAGATCGTTTTTGGAATTGTATATTCAATGATTCACTAATCGTAATTAAAATAGATTTTATCTATTCTAGAATAGAATTCGAATAGAATATTTAGAAAAAAGGAAATAAGCGGGTAGCGGGAATCGAACCCGCATCGTTAGCTTGGAAGGCTAGGGGTTATAGTCGACGTTCAATTCATTGCTTTGAACGTCTCTAATTCAAAACCGAACATGAAACTTTGGTTTCATTCGGCTCCTTTATGGAATATGAGTAAATTCATAGATCTAAGATGTGAACAAAATGCTACCCATAACACCTACGTCAGCTTTTTGTTTGAATACAAACAAAATGAATCGCTTTCTAGATGATCCTTCTAGAAGAAGGTTATTCTAACAATCTTTCTAGTTACTTCGTTCTCTATTTCTATTTGAGAGGATCCTAAGGAAAAGGATTTTGTTTCCACCGAGCTAAAACAATATGTCGATGTCTATAGTAAACCAAAGTCGTCGTTGAATAGCTATTTTGCTCCAATTTATTTCTTTAGAAATAAAAATGGAAGATTTAGTTACGATTCGAAATGGACTTTCTATCTTCTGCCATGGATCCTTTACTCATACTTATTCAATTGGAATTTTTGGTCCAATTCAAAAATTATGTTTCGCAATTTCATAATCCAACTTTTCAATTTATAAGTGACGCATGGATACAAATCACGAGAATTCGTATTTTTTTTCTCGAATTTCTCATTGAGAGGTAAAGGATTAAATCTTTTTAAGAAATAAAGTTTTTGGTCGGAATATGAATAAAACCGAAAGACCCTTTAACTATTAACGGTTAATAGAACGAATCACACTTTTACCACTAAACTATACCCGCTACAATATGATTATTGTATACAAATGGATCTTTTGTCGAACAAGATCGTTGAGCATGATCAAGATAGGATCATCAAAGAATCATCAAAATGAGAACGTTGCACTTTTTTGCGGGGAGATCCAAATGAAAATTGTGGAAGAATCGATCGTTTCTTTTTGAGTTTGGTAAAATATAACAAGAAAAAGAATGTAAATAGTCTTTGTTCTTTTTTTTTTGTTGCTTGAATATAAAATATTCAATTGCATATAATAATAACAAAAGTCTTTTTGTTTTCAAATGAGATATCAGATAAATCATTAGAATTCGTTGGAACAAAAAAAAGAGCCCGGCTAGGTACTGACCGGGCCGGGCCATGAGAATAAGAAGGGCCTTTCGAACAAAATCAACACAAATGGGTCTTGCTGATTTTTTTTGAGTTCGATTGTTCGGGCGGTCGAGCCCATCTTTTAGATAAAGGAAATTCCCGATTTATGGATCTCTATATATAATAGAATAGAGAAAGAAGAAAGATTCTTTACATTATGTGTAATGTAGTAATTATCTTTTTCAATTGGGAGAGATGGCTGAGTGGACTAAAGCGTCGGATTGCTAATCCGTTGTACGAGTTATTCGTACCGAGGGTTCGAATCCCTCTCTTTCCGTTGATGAATTTATTTGGTTTTTTCAAATTTTGAAAATCTTAGTGAAACGTGTAGAATAGATAAAATCCTAAGAAAATTTGCAAATTAACTAAAACCAAGGAAAACCCCTGTATTTTATTCTTCACGTCCAGGATTTCGCCCTGGATCATTAGATAGGAATCCAAAGATAAAGAGAGACACAAAAAATATCACTACGGTATAAACGAAGAGTTTCAGAGTAAGCATTACACAATCTCCAAGATGGTTTTTTTGAAAAAAAAAGAGAATAGATCTTCTATTTTTCTACCACATATCCTAAAGAAATGGGGTTTTTCTAGAAATGCATTGTCACAAATTCATTTGTTTTTCATTAACCCAAATTTCGGTTTATATCCAAATTAGATATTAGATTGTGGGAGACCCTAATAGGGTTAGGGTCTTTCACTGGAAAGGGGTCAAAAATGAGGAAATGAGGGTAAGCTTGGGTTTTGTCGACTATACACGAATTTCAGCGTGTGAATCGAGGGTTCCTACTCTAAAACTTATCTTATTTTTTCAACTGTTAGAATTTTTTTATCGAGGAAATCATACATTTTCTAGGATATTATTATTCAGGATCTCATCGAAAACTTACAGCAGCTTGCCAAACAAAAGCTAAGAGAAAAAAAAACAAAGGTATGATTGGCATAACATCCACGATTGGATTCAAAAAAGCATAGGCTTCGGGCAATTTGCCGAAGAAAAAACTACTCGAATAAAAGGGAGAATTAATACAAATACAGATCAAACTAACGATATTAAGCATAACAGACATTTTGTTATTGGAGATAATTGCATTTTGATTGCGTTTTTGCTATAAGGAAAAAGAAAGTAAGTAAGGTAGGCAAAAACCCTTCTTTTTCTTTGAATCCACCCAACCAAAAATCCTCCAATTCTCAAAGGAGGATAGAAGAAATCATACTTTCATACAATATCTTAATTGAATTCTATGTAATGATCAATAAATTAAGTTGAATTCTATATCTATATGTATCAAAATCCTAGTACCAATCGATTCTATAGATCTATAGATATTTGGACTCGAGTTGACAAACAAGCAATACCAATATTATTGTTTCTTAGTGTCGATTAGAAATTGAAATGGGGCGTGGCCAAGTGGTAAGGCAACGGGTTTTGGTCCCGCTATTCGGAGGTTCGAATCCTTCCGTCCCAGCGCAGTCCATTTTTTATGCTCCATTATTACTATAGAAAGAAATAGGGGAGTGGGTAGGAGTTAATCCATATTCATTTTTATATCTGTGTCTGTTCGAATTTCATTAATAAATGATAAAGTTCCATATTATATAGAAATGTGTTATGGAGCTGATGTTTTTTCTTTGAATCTAATTTGATTTAGGTATTTCGTGTTTGACTCGAATGAAAAATGGGAAATCTATTATCTATTTAAGGCTTGAGGCAGGGGTGATTTATCCTATCCCTTTAGTATTCACTTTTTCACAAGAGTCAATATTCCTCAACCCCATTTAAACCAAATACATATCAATCGTATAATATAATTATATAAATGTTACGTATCATTCTATTTCAATGACAAGAAAATTTTGGGTTCTTTGTGAAAAAGATTTGTAATCCTTAAATTATTTAAACTAAAATTATAGATATTCGATAATCTAGAATATCTATAACAGTGACAATTGTTCAGTCTATCTGATAGATACGAAGAACCTCCCCTTTCAAATTTATATTTGAAATTCAATCAGTGATGAGTCAATTCAAAAAGAACGACCGATCCTCCTATGAAGATAAAAGGTGATGCTTATTGTCCAATTTTCTTCAAATTCCATTTAATAATGATGTAGAAATAGGAAACCTTTTCAATTCGAAAGATTCCTTGTACGTGGAAGCTTTGAAAAAGTAAGAAATCATTTAATCTATCCTATTGAGTCACTTGAAGATGCAGATTCAAAAAGTTATTCGTTTATCTATTTCTATTTTTTTCTCGGATCTATATATTATTTATGTATGTTAAAAATGCCGTCTTGCTAAGACTTTTTCAGAAAAATAGTTCCACATATCATATATTCATATATAGAAGAAAAGTCTAGATTACGATGTCTATGGACAGCTGAACCAGTGACTATTCATGATTCCATAATTGAATCAATTTCATACCGGTTCAAAATTAGAGGAATGTTATGGTAAAACTTCGTTTGAAACGATGTGGTAGAAAGCAACGTGCGACTTGAAGGACACGATCCGTTGTGGATTTTTACATCCACCATTTTTGATTTGTCTAGGAATAAGGGTGCTCTTGGCTCGACATTGTTTGTTCTGTTACACCCGAACCCTTCGTTTTTTGTTGGGTTGTAAATAGTGCACGCTGGAGCTCGAATAGAAAGTATTAATTCATTTCTCGGGGGCAAGGATCTAGGGTTAATGCCAATCAATTGGAGGAACAACTTCGTAAATATATCGAACATATAGGAATCGAAAGGATCCAATTCGAGCGAGTTTCCAATTCAAAAGCAAAACTTGTTGAAATTGATTCCAATTTTTCGATTCAAAGTGTATCACGCGGGAATCGACTGTCCATAGGATTTTTTGATCGAAAGAAATCAAAAGGGGGTATGTTGCTGCCATTTTATTTTGAAAGAATTAAGAAACACCGAAGTAATGTCTAAACCCAATGATTAAAAATAAGGAAAGGATCTAAGAACAAGGAAACACCCTTTTAATTGTCTCAATCGTCTCAATAACTGGATCGGACTAAAGAATCCAAATAGAATTTGAAATGGTTTAAACGAGACAAACAAAAGGGAGTAAAGACGACTCAATAAATGAAATTGACTAAAGATTTTTCCTTTGAACTATTTGAGAGTTATCCAACTTGAGTTATGAGTACGAATGGTTTATTTTTCATTTTCAGGAAGAAAAAAGACTGAAATCATAGTCTAATTTATTTTATGGGCGCATTTGTCATTTAATTTATTAGAATTGCATATATAGACAAAACTTCGAATCAAATCATTTTTTCGCGAGCTGTACGAGGAGAAAACTTCCTATACGGTTCTAGGGGGGGTATTGTTCATCTACATCTATCCCAATGAGCCATCTATCGAATCGTTGCAATTGATGTTCGATCCCGAAGAGAAGGAAAAGATCTTAGAAGGGTGGGCTTTTATGATCCAATGAAGAATCAAACTTTTTTAAATGTTCCTCTTATTCTATATTTCCTTGAAAGGGGTGCTCAACCCACGGGAACTGTTCAGAATCTTTTACAGAAAGCCGAAGTTTTTAAGGAACTTCCGCCTAATCAAATGAAATTCAATTAAAGAAATACCAGGGGGGTAGCGACTTGTATATAACTTTGTCTAACTTTTTTCTACTTGCCCCCCTTTTTCTTTTTTTCTTCCGTATTCATATTTATTTATCATAGATTCTGTCGAATCTTATGGTCTGGTCTAGATGGTCTAGAATGACCAAATTGATTGATCTTATAAATATCAAATTTCCGCATTTCCTTTATTTAATTGTGTGGTTTTCATTGGAACTCGACTAAGCAAGAACAAGGAATCTACTTTGCTTAGTCCACTTAGATTGATGAAATACATTAGCATTAGGGACTAAAAAATCCGATATTTTTTTTTGAATTCTTCCTTTTTTATTCTTCGATTTATACTTTTTCTATCTATGTAGATTAGATATGTAGTGTCAATCCAAGACAATTTTGAATATTATTGTATTTCATTGTTAAATTGAAATTCAAAGGATTTAAAAAAGGATTTTATTTCATGTAATTTCTCTTTTCCAATGTATTATTTTCTCAACATTTATATTGACAACAGTGTATTGAACAAATATAATTCATCGTGATAAGCGATCCGGGTCTATTTCTTTTTGTCCCATAGTTTTGTTACTTTATCTTATTCAAATGATGTTTTCTTTGATACAAGAGGTTTTTTTGATTGAAAGAAAGCTAGATAACATAAGAGATGCTCTATCCATTTTCATAATGCTGTATCTTTTTTTTCTTTTATTTTATCTGATAATTTCTTGTATTTTCATCGAATCACTTCATTTTTATGTTTTGAATCCATTATCAAATCTGTTTTTTTGTTAGATTTGTTAACTCATGGGTTTGATTAGTTTGTATAATATCTTTTTTTCTCTTTGTTGAAAATCAATTTAATTGAATTTGATTGTATCTATACACCCTTTGTTGAGGTTTAATCTATGTTTGTTTTTTTCGGGTTGCTAACTCAACGGTAGAGTACTCGGCTTTTAAGTGCGGCTAGAATCTTTTACACATTTGGATGAAGTGACGAATTCGTCCGTAACCTTGGTAAACTTTGGAAGACCGCGACTGATCCTGAAAGGGAATAAATGGAAAAAATAGCATGTCGTATCAATGGAGAGTTCTGAGGATATTTCATTCTTATCGGATTGGTATAAAACCTTTTTCGAATTCTTGGAACGGAACAAAAGAAAGTTGGGTCGAATGAATAAATGGATAGGAGCCCTGTGGCTTCAATTAATTATCAGAAAGAAAAAGCAACCGGCTTCTGTTCTTAATTTGAATAATTTCCCGATCTAACTAGACGTTAAAAAGAAATTGGTGCCTGATACGGGAAGCACTTATCACTCCACGAGTGGATTCTATTTTTTTTAATGAATCCTAACTATTGACATTCTCCATTATGGACTGAAGATGCGTGTGTAAAAGAAGCAGTATATTGATAAAGAAAGTTTTTTCCGAAATCAAAAGAGCGATTCGGTTTAAAAAATAAAAGATTTCTAACCATCTTGTTATTCTATAACATAAACATAGACGAATTAAATGAAATGGATGGAAAAAGGAGAGGGTAGAGAATCTGTTGATAAGTTTATCTGTCCCCGAGGTATCGATTTTTACAGAATACCTTGTTTTGACTGTATCGCACTATGTATCATTTGATAACCCCCCCAATCTTCTACCTTTAATTCAAATAGAATTTCAAATGGAGGAAATCCAAAGATATTTACAGCTGGAGAGATCTGAACAACATGACTTCCTATATCCACTTATCTTTCAGGAGTATATTTATGCATTTGCTCATAATCGTGCTTTGAGTAAATGGATTTTGTCGGAAAATCTGGGTTATGACAATAAATCCAGTTTACTGATTGTGAAACGGTTAATTACTCGACTGTATCAACAGAATCATTTTCTGATTTCTCCTAATGATTCTAACCAAAATCCATTTTTGGGGCGCAACAAGAATTTGTATTCTCAAATCATATCAGAGGGGTTTGCTTTTATTGTCGAAATTCCATTTTCTTTACAATTCCTATCCTGTCTAGAAGGGGAAACGAACAAGATAGGAAAATCTCAGAATTTAAGATCAATTCATTCAATATTTCCCTTTTTCGAGGACACTTTTTCACATTTTAATTTTGTGTTAGATATGGTAATACCTCGCCCTGTTCATGTGGAAATCTTGGTTCAAATCCTTCGCTATTGCGTAAAAGATGCTTCCTCCTTGCATTTATTACGAGTCTTTCTCAATGAATATTGTAATTGGAATAGTCTTCTTATTCCAAAGAAAGCCAGTTCCCCTTCTTCAAAAAAAAATAAAAGATTATTCTTATTCTTATATAATTCTCACGTATGTGAATATGAATCCATATTCGTCTTTCTACGTAACCAATCTTTTCATTTACGATCAATATCTTCTGGAGTTTTTCTTGAACGAATCTATTTCTATATAAAAATAGAACGTCTTGTGAACGTCTTTGTTAAGATTAAGGATTTGGGGGCAAACCCGCGGTTGGTCAAGGAACCTTTCATGCATTATATTAGGTATCAAAAAAGATCCATTCTGGCTTCAAAAGGGACATTCATTTTCATGAAGAAATGGAAATTTTACCTTGTCACTTTTTGGCAATGGCATTTT